TCGATCAAGGCTTTCCTTGAGTTTTCAATAAGGGGCGCGTTAGCTAGGCCGTTTTCTTGCAGGAGTGCTAACGCGCGCCCTTACGTTTTCTTCGCTTGCTCCGCAGTACGAGCACAGAGCCGCGCCCCTTTAATATGATGAGAAGAAGAGGGGCCGCCCTCTTTTCTTTTCCGCACCAATCCTTATTTACTACTACATCTTTTTATGGGTGTATAGCTCAGTTGGTAGAGCATTGGGCTTTTAACCTAATGGTCGCGGGTTCAAGTCCTGCTATACCCAAACCTACCTTACACTAGACTATTTGTAAGGATGCGTAGTAGCGTTCAAAGATCACTCTTTGGCCTGGCCTTTAGACTCGCTTCAGCGACTTCGCCCTTTAAGTGACAAGGGGGTAAGGTAAGGAGTAGTATAAGAGTGGCTCGGTCATCGATAGGCCTCTCCTTATTCATTCTATAGGGCGGGGCTGCGGACCAACAATCCAGCAAAAGGGCTTAAAAGCTCCTTTATCAATCAAACCTTCCTTTCCTGCCCCTTTTTTTAAGGTAAGCATCAAAGCAAAGCCCAGAAAACCCAACCTATACAAAGAGCCAGCCCCTACTCCTAACAAGTGAAAGTTGCTGGCACCCACCATACCTTGCTTCGGGGCCGATCTCTTGTATCGAAGCAAATCCAAATCAAATCAAATAATATATATTCTATATTATTTGTTTGAGTTTGTTCCACCACAAATTTCGCCGTTGGATAGACTGATCTCGACATCCAAGCACGAATCCCTTGAGCGCTTCGGCGGCGGATAGCAGCATGGGCAACTGCGGCAAGCAGCCGATTCTTATTGCATTCACCAAGATAGTCTTGCTCGCTCCTGAACTCTGCGGCGAGTTCAGCCACCACCTCCGGGCCTGAGCTCTGCTCGAGCGTAGTCAGCCAGCTTCGTGACTTTGCTTAGCTTCCAGCGTTGCAAAGGGATAACCTTTCACTAGCTAGGCGCCCTAGAAGAGAAGGAGGGGTCCCACGGAGTTCTTCCCCGAAGGTCAAGCCGTAGTCCCTGTCCCTCGGAGAAGTGGAAGGAAGACAGCCTATAATGTGCAAGCAAGCGAAGTCGAATATATTAGATCTGAGTGCAGCAAGCTCAGTATAATCAGAAAGCCAGGAGGTTAGCAGGAAAGTGCCTTCTTTTCGACTTCTTCCTTTAGCTTTAGAACTGTCTGAAAGTGGAAGCATAGGCCTTTGTACCAGAAGAGTGCAGATCGAAATCCGGAGAGTGAAGAGAGGAAGGAAGATGAGACATCCTTCTAGCGGGAGCTCGGACTCCTGTTCGAGCGTTAGAAGGAAGATTCAATTAATCAAACAACGTATACAGATAGAGATGAGCGTTTGCGCATTGATACCGATACAAAGAAGGGGACCAGACTGGGGGAGGAGGAGAGGAAGTCCAGCTACAAACTAACTAGCTCATATTCGAAAGGGAAGACCTTAGCCCATTCCTAAGGAAGCCCGGGACGGGGTTTAAGAATTCCTTCAACTGCCTGGGAGTGCATTCAAGGCAAGGAGTTGCTAGCTAATAGAGGAAGTCAAGAGAAATCCTAAACCTAAGAGCTCCAAGACCGCCTAGGATTATCCGATGCATAGCTTCCTACTAGCTACTCAGATAGCAATCCAACAAATAAAATTCAAAAGAAAAAAAGACGAAGACGCAGACGATAAGACAAAAGACGATAAGAGTAGGGTCATGCTCTCCATTTCGGGTTGCTTATCGGGTTTCACCCAGTACTCTCGGTTCCAGATAGCGTGTTCGGGTGGTGTCCCCGTTTGGTCTACTATCGTCTCTTCACCGCCGCTAGACTACTTTGGCCCACCAAATGGCACAACCACAGTAGCTGGCTTGGCTCCCTCTTGCTCTGGTCTACGCTCCCCTTGTGAGTCGCCACCCTCATGTACTACTATAAACAAACAGAACTACTACAGATAGACTAGAACATCTCTTATGTCAAACCATTCGATTGAATGCAATCTCTGATGTCAATGACACGAAAAAGGGATATATACAATGAATGGAATATTAGAGTCTTTGAAAGCATCTGCAAAGCCAACAACGGGCACAGTCGATCGTAGATCCCACATGATGCCTTGTACCCTCACCCTTACTTGTCTCTCGCTTGTCGACTTGCTTTGAGTCGAGCTCACTTTCGATCGAGGACTACCGGTTAAAAGTGTTTGTAGCGTCAATTCCTTTCGGTGTACATCTCACCCAAAATACCAGGAAACATAAGCTGTCAGCTCATATCTATCTCCGCTCCTCGATCGAACAAAAGCCGTTTGATCCTATATAGCCTGGACCCGCGTACTCATCGTGGTCGTCCCTCAGCCTCCCGCACCCATATTCCTAACCTCCTCCTATTTTGCTTACCATGAGGTCTCTGTGTCGATCGAGCCCAGTATTGGTATTTTCTATTTTAGAACTGAAATCATATCTGCCCCTGCCCGTCGGTAGTCATCTCGGTAGTAGTCATCATAGTGCCGATCTTTCTTCACCATCTTGGGATCATATTCCTCAGAAACACGGTTTTTGGACTCTTCCTGGGTTGCTCTGCACGCCCAGCTGCTCATGATGCTACCAAAGAGGGAGGATCAATATCCCTCAGATGAGATCTCTCAGAGCGGCCTGTAAGAGGCGTTGATGTTGATCATTAAAGTTGGCTATGGGAGTTCGAGCAATGGTACGTACAGGAGTTCAACTGTGAAGATAGACTAGCCAGCCACGAATGAGAATGAGGCTTACCCTTTTGTAGATCTTCCGAGGGCATATGTATTTTGTTCATGTTGTTTGGGAGTCAAAGCAGTGGTGAGACACTATATCTGTGTCTGGTAAGCTTACGAGTTCGACTGTGGGACGGGAAGAAGGTCAGAGGTGTCTGGTGGTACAAAGGTCATAATTGGTTTCCAAGAAGAAGGGGTCTGATTTCAATGGGTTTTTGCCCAGAAGGAAGGGGCGTGTTCATACCGTCGTATATTCAACCAAATAATAAGAAGCGATAACTGCAGAATCATACTTAGAAGTGTCGACTTACCCTAGTAGATTTTAAGCCCCTGGGCTTGGAGCCGGATGAAGCTTAAGACCCCAAGACAGAATTGGTCTTTTCGACTTTACTACAGGGGAAGAGCAGGAAAGAGGGACAGTAAGCTTGGGACAGGTGCAACCAGAAAGCCATCCGTTCCCGTGGTTTATAGCGACTAACGAATGTTTCGTCCCAATCCATATGCTTTGGTGGGATGACGAACGAATAGTCCACATCCGATGATCCACATAGTCTGCTGTTTTATGTCCTTCAAGATTGGCGGGGGGTGCGGAATATGGCTCTTTCAGAATATGATGGCATTTATTATGCCTAAGTCAGAGGGAACTATCAGACGCATTGGCTGGCGTAAGAAGATCCGATCTCTCACGAATAGGTTTCACAGCAGCTGCAGTCGCAACAGAGGAGCTCGTTGTGTTTGGGAATGCTGAGAGTGATCGAACGCAGGCAGAATAAGTTGATCGGATGTGAAAAGCATCCACACTATTATGCTACCATTAGTCGTGAATATGCAGGAGTATAAGCAGCTGCTTGAGAAGGCTCGCCATGAGTGAAACTGCCCTTCTTGATCCTATTCTTTATCATCTTTTTTGTCCTAAGGGTCATGTGGAACCCGAAGCTATAGGTCGCATTATGATTTGAAGTCAAGGGCTCCGAGACTTCGCATAGTGAGGAAATGGTAGCGTGCAGGCAGAAAGCCAGATATAGTAAGAGGCGCACTCCTGGGGGCAGGAATAGGAATAGGAAAGGTTTCTCGCTCAATCCGGTCTTTATTCAGTACCAAGACCTTTATAATTATAAGATAAGCAATTAGTTAAATTCGATACATTCGATATCCTTCTTAAGCTTCAGAACGAAGATGGTGGGCTCACGTGGGTAGCTCCCGTCTCCTGTAGCCGCCTTGTTCTCTGTTAGTTCATAATGTGTCTGACACAGACGCAAAGTCATGACAACCAGACTAGACTAATAACGTTACAAGCAGCGCAAAGAAAAGTCTGAACGCTTTCCGCAAAGATGCTGTTAGTTAGCCCCCTTCGACAAGAAAGTGGGAAAAACCGACGGGGAGTGAGTTCATAAACAGGATTCGAACCTTTCTTCGGGTTCCTGCTTCTTCGTTCGGTGACGGGGCAGTGATATCGTCGTATTCTTCCGGCTTGGATCAGTTGGATCCGGCTTGAACGCAAGCAACGGTTGGCTAGACTCCTCGATTGGAGGATTGGCTTAGCTTGTTGCGAACTACTGTTCTTCATTTGCCTTAGTTGTGTTGTGTGTGGGGTCAACGGAGACACTGGCACTTACTGATCGTACGTACTCACCTTGCTCCTCAATCCGTACTTCACTCACTGACTCATTCATCAGTAGTTGGAGCCGGGTAATGTTACGGTGAGGCCTCACTGGGCTGGGTAGTTAGGTCCTCTCAAACGGCGAGGACTCACGTAGTACGACAAGACTTTACGAAATGAGGAAAAGAAGTTAGCGGATTATGATGCCCTATTAGATAGCCCATGCCTTGCAAACGATTATTTCTAATTAGACTGTGACAGCTGCTTTGCTGATAAATTCAAACCTTGTTGAGCCACGCCAAACAACGGGATCGTACTCACTAATGGATCGCCTGGAGTTCTTTCTCGCCAGGTGGAAAAGCGCGTACAGATTTCCTCCCCTCCCCAACCAAGGGCTTTTTCATTCCGAGCCTCATTAGCGTGCTCGTCTGCGAGCTATGCTGGTTCTGTAGAGTAAAGGCGCGCAACAACGAGAGAGAGAGGCGGGCTTGGCGACCGAACGATCCGCGTCACGGCTATTCCTTCTGTACTACAGTTCGGTGGAGGAACTGTAAGAGAACAATTTCAATCCGTGCTCTAACTCGACATATTCGTCTTAATCATATTCGAAATCTTCGTATTAATCTTCTAAATCTTCGACATC